TTTCATTTGAACAGTTAATTTAGCTCTAAGATCTATTTTGATTGATTTTGATTGGTTATTTAGAGGGTTTATGGTTTAAAGTTAGATTATTTTCTTTGTAAAGATTCCTTTATTGTTAGATCTTTTGAAGACCAATGATCTTCTTTCTTCCCCCTTTTTTTTTTTAAAAAAAAGACTGTTTTAATTAAGTGAGAGTTAGCTATCTCCGAGCTTAATTCAGTCTAACTGGTTGGACTAGGCCCAACTAGTTCTGGGAAATAACTATATGAGATAGGTGAAAGTTAGTTATTTCCTAGCTTAGTTCAGTTCGATTAGTTGGACTAGGCTAAACAAGTTCTGGGATCTAACTATTTGAAATAGGAGAGAGTCAGCTAACTCCGAGCTGAATTTAGTTCAACTAGTTGGATTAGGTCCAACTAGTGCTGGGGTTCAACTATTTGAAATAGGAGAGAGTCAGCTATCTCCGAGCTGAATTTAGTTCAACTAGTTGGATTAGGTCCAACTAGTGCTAGGATCAAACTATTTGAAATAGAAGAGAGTCAGCTATCTCCGAGCTGAATTTAGTTCAACTAGTTGGATTAGGTCCAACTAGTGCTAGGATCAAACTATTTGAAATAGAAGAGAGTCAGCTATCTCCGAGCTGAATTCAGTTCAACTAGTTGGATTAGGTCCAACTAGTGCTAGGATCAAACTATTTGAAATAGRAGAGAGTCAGCTATCTCCGAGCTGAATTCAGTTCGACTGGTCAAGCTAGTTTCAATCAGTGCTGGGGTTCAACTGTTTGAAATAGGAGAGAGTCAGCTATCTCCGGGCTGAATTCAGTTCGACTGGTCAAGCTAGTTTCAATCAGTGCTGGGGTTCAACTGTTTGAAATAGAAGAGAGTCAGCTATCTCCGGGCTGAATTCAGTTCGACTGGTCAAGCTAGTTTCAATCAGTGCTGGGGTTCAACTGTTTGAAATAGGAGAGAGTCTATTAATTTTCTTGAATTCAGTTCGACTGGTCGGGCAGGTCCAACTAGTGTTGGGGTTCAACTATTTGAAATAGGAGAGAGTCTAAGGACTTCGAGCTGAGTTCGGGAGTTGTTTTGGAGTGAATAAAACTTTAAATGTTGGGTTTATCCGGATTAACTAGGTTTAAATTTGGAGTCAAAATTTGATTAAGTTGATTGTGGTTAGTACGTTTTACAGAAAAATGGGGTAAAATTCGGTCTAAAAGGGGGGTTTTTTGGGATCCTTTGGAATTCGGCTTACCGAGCTTTTTGGTCCTGAAAAAAGGTTCATAAAGAAAGTTTGTAAATCTATAACGAGAAGAAATTAGGAAGGTATTAAGAGTTGGGTGAATAAATTGTAGTATAGGGAAATTTTTGATGCAAAAAATGTAAAAATCGTGCATTTTCGTCGAAAAACCGGTTTTCTCTATTTGCAACTCATTATTTGAAATTAGTTGGATAGCCAAAATTCCCCCCTTAATTTACATTTAAAAACGTGTTGTATAAATGTTTAATAAATACACAGAATAGATTTTTGGTATTTGAAATAAATGTAAAAAATCATATGCTATAAATATATCAACTCTATTTATACATACGCGTCTAATTATATGCAAGATTTTACCAAATTAAATAAAAAAAAAAAAAGGGGATTAATAATAGTTTAATAATTTATTAAAGTTGTATTTATAGAATTTATTAATAATTAATAACAATTGAAAGATATCTAATAATAAATATCACAAAGCTTCCCAGATATATACATTAATAGATGGTGATTATTTATTCATTAGTAATCGGGAAATCATTTATATAGTGAGAGCAATTTGAATMAATTTGAAAATAATCAAAAAAAAAAAAAAAAAACTCCTTTTATTTACATTTAAATAAGACTTTAAGATAAAAAATGGTCCCTAATAAAGTATGATAAGTCTATTTATAAAGAAAATGGTATAATTATAAAAATAAATATTAGAGTTTAAGATAAATCATTACATTGAAATTAATTATTAACAAATTTCTAAAATTATATATTAATTGAATAGCCTCGGCGGCGAAAATCGCGTCGCTGTCAAAAACTCAAGGAAATCTGAAATAGAGGTTGTTGTTAGAAAACTGAAGAAGAAAAGTTTTATTGGTGGAGGAGTCTAAATTCGAAGGATTTAGAAGTTAATGGAAAGTAAAGGAATTGAATTGAAGAAGGATTAGGTGAATATATGTTTGAAAATAAAATGGATGAAATGATTTTAGTCAAAAACTGGTGGGGTCTGGTTATTTGAATAAGGTCAAAGAATTCTGTTTTTGAAGCTTGCAGCTGAAATAAAAGGTTTAAAAGATAAAATGTGCAGATCAGTTTACTGATGAAAATGAATTAATGTTTAAAAATCTAAACATAAAAGTGTCAACTTTGCAAAATGATAAGTTGACAGAAAGAAAGTAAAGGGAAGAAAGCGTTTGGCAGACTTCTTGAGGGGAGAAAGCTTTAGAACGGACTAGGTGAGACTAAGACTAGGAGGTATTCTCAAAAGTGATTGGAAGAAAGCGTTTGGCAGACTTCTTGGGGGGAGAAAGCTTTAAAATGGACTAGGTGAAACTAAGACTTGGAGGTATTCTCAAAAGTGATTAGAAGAAAGTATTAGGCAGATTTCTTGGGGGAGAAAACTTTAGAACGGACTAGGTGAAATTAAGACTTGGAGGTATTTTTAAAAGTGATTAGAAGAAAGCATTTGGGAGACTTTTTGTGGAGAAAGTTTAAGAACGGACTAGGTTAAACAAAAATTAAGGGATGATTTTAAAAGTGATTGGAAAAGAAATTTAGAATATTAATTAAAGAGGAAATTTTAGTGTTTATAGGATAGAAGTAATAAAATAAAATGAGAGAAGTTTGATTAATGGATTTAATATGAAGAGGTAAATTAAAAATTTAATTGTATTAGGAAATTGAAATAAGATTAGAAGAGGTAGGAAGGAGAATTTAATTTTGAATGGATTTGCTTGAATGAAGGGAGAAGAAAAGAAGAATTATAAAAATTAAATTTTAAGGGAGTAAGGTTATTGAAGGATTAGAAAATAAATAAAAAGTTGGTTTATGTATATTGATGTTTTACCTTCTATTTAATGCTTTTTTTCTAAAATAAATTATAGAGTTTTTGAGTTTCTGGTAAGGTAAATGCAAAGATTAAGGGATGATTTTAAAAATGATTGGAAAAGGAATTTAGTAGATTAATTAAAGAGGAAATTTTAGTGTATATAGGATAGAAGTAATAAAATAAAATGAGAGAAGTTTAATTAATGGATTTTATATGAAGAGGTAAATTAAAAGTTTAATAGTATTAGGAAATTGAAATAAGATGAGAAGAGGTAGGAAGGAGAATTTAATTTTAAATGGATTTGCTTGAATGTAGGGAGAAGAAAAGAAGAATTATAAAAATTAAATTTTGAGGGAGTAAGGTTATTGAAGGATTAGAAAATAAATAAAAAGTTGGTTTATGTATATAGATGTTTTACCTTCTATTTAATGCTTTTTTCCAAGATAAATTATAAAGTTTTTGAGTTACTGGTAAGGTAAATACAAAAAAAGTTTTATTTTGGCTTTATAATTTAATTTATAAGGATATTTTATACGAAGTATAATTCTTGATGGGATTGTTGTAGTGATTATGTTTAATAAATTAAAGGGATTTAGAATTAGGTACTTATAATAGTATGGACAAATTTTGTGCCAGCAGTTGCGGTTAGACAGAATATGCAATTAAATTTTAGTTTGGTTAGTAATTAACATGGTTTGTTTTAGTTAGAGTTTGATTAATAAGGTGAAATTTTTTATTAATTTTAATTTTTAAGAAGGTTTGTGATTTGCTAAATTTTGAAAGTAGACTAGGATTAGATACCCTATTATTAAAAACTTGAATATAAATGCCTGATTAGTATTAGTTTTGTTCTTGAAATTTAAAAGATTTGGCGGTGTTTTAGTCTATTCAGAGGAATCTGCCCTGTAATTGATAATCCACGATAGGATGAACCTATTTTTTTAGTTTGTATACCGTCGTTATTTGAATATCTTAAAAGAGTTTAATGTTCATGAGTTTAAATAATAAAGAATATCAGATCAAGGTGCAGTTTATAGATAGGGAGAGGTGGATTACAATGAATTTATTTAGATGGATAATTAATTTAAATGTTAATTTGAAAGTGGATTTGAAAGTAATTTGATTAACTTAATTTGGATGATTTTAGCTCTAAAATATGCACATATCGCCCGTCGCTCCAACTTTAAAGTTGGATAAGTCGTAACAAAGTAGGCCTATCGGAAGATGGGCCTGGAATTTCAAATTAGAGCTTGGAAGAAGCATTTTATTTACATTAAAAAGTTTGTCGTGAAATACGGTTTAATTTGAAGTTAAATATTTATATAGTAATTTTAGGAAAAGTAATTTTATGTTTAAGTAATTTTGATGGGAAAATTGATTTTATTATAGGGGAGTTTTACAGTGATGGATTGATTATTAATTTATATAAAGAATATTTTATTTATAGTACCTTGTGTATCAGGGTTGATTAAATAATATGTTAGTATTAATTTTTCTCGAATTTTGAAGAGCTAAAGAGCTATAAATTTTAATGTGGAATAATTATTTATAATAGAATTTTAGGAGTGAAATTTTAGTCGTTTTAAAATATATCTAGTTTTTTAAGAAATAAATTAAATTTACTAAATTAGGAGAATGATTTTTGTTTGAAATGATTTTTATTATTTTAGGAATATTTACAGGGATTAGCTTGTAGATAAATATTTAAAGGTGAGGATAATAGGAGAATATAATAGGATTAGAAGTGTTCATTATAAGAGTTTGTAATAAAAAGGTTTTTGTTAATAGGATTTAATTTTTTTTAAGTTATTTATTGAAATGTTTAAGTTAATTATATTTTTGAAGTAATAATGATAAAATTAGTATAGTTTTTTGTATATTTAGTTTAATAGCTAAGGTAATACAAAGGAATTCGGCAAATATGTTTTCTGCCTGTTTATTAAAAACATGGTTTTTTGAGATAATTTAAGATTTGACCTGCCCAATGAGTAGTTAAATGGCCGCGGTATTCTGACCGTGCAAAGGTAGCATAGTCATTAGTTTTTTAATTGAAAGCTGGAATGAATGGTTTGACAAGAAAATAGCTGTCTCTGTTTTAATTTTATTAGAATTTTATTTTTAAGTGAGAAAGCTTAAATGTTATTAAGGGACGAGAAGACCCTTTAGAATTTTATATGGATTTAAATTGGAATTTAGAGAAAGATTTGTTTTTTGTTTAAATAAAATATTTTGTTGGGGTGATGGAAAAATTTAGTTAACTTTTTTTTTTATATTTTCATTGATTAATGATTATTTGATCCATATTTTATGATTACAAGATTAAATTACCTAAGGGATAACAGCGTAATTGATTCGGAGAGTTCAAATCGATGAATTAGTTTGCGACCTCGATGTTGGATTAAAATAAATGGTTGGTGTAGGGGCTGATTAGTTAAGTCTGTTCGACTTTTAAAATTTTACATGATCTGAGTTTAAACCGGCGTGAGCCAGGTTGGTTTCTATCTTTAATTGGATGAGATATTTTAGTACGAAAGGATCAAGTATCTTCTAAATTAGGTTTTTTCTGATTAATATTATTATTTTGGCAGATTAGTGCAATAAATTTAGAATTTATGAATGTATTTGAAGGTACAAATAATAATTTATTTTGTGGATAGTTTATTGGTTTTGTATAGGGGATTGGTTTTAGTAGTATGTGTTTTGGTGGGAGTAGCTTTTCTGACTTTAATGGAGCGTAAGGTTTTAGGATATATTCAAGTACGAAAAGGTCCTAATAAGGTTGGGTTTATAGGAATTCCTCAGCCTTTTAGAGATGCAATTAAGTTGTTTACAAAGGAGCAAATGAGACCTTTAATGTCGAATTATAGTTTGTATTATGTTTCTCCTATTTTTAATTTATTTTTATCTTTGATTTTGTGAATATGTATGCCTTTTTTTGTAGGTTTTTTTAGATTTGGTATAGGTATTTTGTTTTTTTTATGTTGTTCGAGATTGAGAGTTTACACAATTATAATGGCTGGTTGATCATCTAATTCTAATTATTCAATACTGGGAGGTTTACGTTCAGTAGCTCAGACTATTTCCTATGAGGTTAGATTGGCTTTAACATTATTGTCTTTTTTAGTAATAATTTCGAGTTTGAGTATTGTTGATTTTAGGGATTATCAAGTTAATATATGATTTATTTTAGGATTTTTTCCTTTATGTTTAGTATGGTTAGTTTCAAGGTTGGCAGAGACTAATCGTACACCATTTGATTTTGCAGAAGGAGAGTCCGAGTTGGTTTCAGGGTTTAATGTAGAATATAGAGGAGGAGGATTTGCTTTAATTTTTTTGGCTGAATATTCAAGAATTTTGTTTATGAGAATATTATGCTGTATAATGTTTTTGGGAGGTGGATTCTATTCTTTATATTTCTTTTTTATGTTAGGTTTTATAAGGTTTTTATGAGTTTGAGTTCGAGGGACTTTACCTCGGTATCGTTATGATAAATTGATGTATTTAGCATGAAAGATTTATTTGCCAGTTTCTTTAAATTATTTAATTTTTTATTTAGGGGTGAAAATATTTTGTTTTTCTTGATTTGTTTAGTGATTAAGATTTAGTATGAAGTTAATAGAGAGTTTACTCTTTATTATATTTTCAAAATATATACTTTAACAAGTTCATTAACTAATGGTTAAAAATGATTTTATCTCAGATAAAGTGGGTAAATGGGTTGATAATGAAATAAGAAAAGTAAATGATAGTAAGAATTTGACCTGTAAGGATGAAAGGATTTTCTACTGGTCGAGCTCCAATTCAAGTAAGGAGTATAATTGTTCCTACAAAAAATCAGAATAAGAATTTGTTAATTGGATAAAATTGGGTTCTTTGAAATGATTTTTTGTTGATTAATGGTATGAATAATAAAATAGCAATTGATATAACTAATGCGATTACTCCTCCTAATTTGTTAGGAATAGATCGAAGAATAGCATATGCAAATAAGAAGTATCATTCAGGTTGAATATGGATTGGGGTAACTAAAGGATTAGCGGGGATGAAGTTTTCAGGATCTCCTAATAGGTTAGGTCTTCCTAATACTAAAAATGTAAGTATTATTGATATTATTAAGAATCCAAATAAGTCTTTTAGTGAGAAGTAAGGATGGAATGGAATTTTGTCAATGTTTCTATTAGTTCCTAAAGGATTGTTAGATCCAGTTTGATGTAGAAATAGGAGATGAATTATTACTAAGGCTGATACAATGAAGGGTAGAAGAAAATGAAGGGCAAAAAATCGAGTTAGTGTGGCGTTATCAATGGCGAATCCTCCTCACAATCATTGAACAATTGTTGTTCCTAAGTAAGGAATAGCTGATACTAAGTTGGTAATAACTGTTGCCCCTCAAAATGACATTTGTCCTCAGGGAAGAACGTATCCTAAAAAGGCAGTTCCTATTGTACAGAATAGAATAATTACTCCAATGGTTCATGTCAATCTAAGATTATAGGATCTATAATATAGACCTCGTCCGATGTGGAGGTAGATGCAAATGAAGAAGAAAGATGCCCCATTGGCATGGGTGGTTCGTATTAGTCATCCATAGTTTACATCTCGGCAAATGTGGATAACTCTATTAAATGCTAAGTCAATATTAGCTGTGTAGTGTATGGCTAGGAAGATTCCTGTAATAATTTGAATTATTAGGCATAGGCCTAAAAGTGATCCAAAGTTTCATCATGCTGAAATATTAGAAGGTGAAGGAAGGTCAATTAGGGAATTATTAATAATTCGGGTTAAAGGAGATATTTTTCGTATTGGTGTTATCATTAGTTTAAGGTTCGTAGAGGTCCATGTTTAATGTTAGTAATTTTGATTACTGCTACTAGGGTTAGGAATAGAAAGATAATGATTAATGAGGAAATGGAAATTAAGGGAAGATTTAGGAATTTGTTGAGTAGAATAAATAAGGGATTATTTTCTATTCTTAGATAATTTGTTGGAGTTTTAATTAGTCAGGAATCTATAAATTTAGTTGTCAAGATGAGAATGAAACTAATTGAAATGAGGGAAAGAATTTTAGTGGAGAATTTAAATTTTTCGTTTGATGCTACTCTGGTTATGTATATAAAGAGAACAAGTATTCCTCCAATTATAATTAAGAATATAATATAAGAAAATCAAGAGGATGATCTTAATAATCTTGATATAAGAGCAATTATTAAAGTTTGGATAAGAAGAGATATTCCTAAAGTTAAGGGGTGATTAGTTGAGATGATTAGAAAAGATATAGTGATTGATAAGGCTAAAATGGTTAACATTAACAAGGAGTAGTTTAAAAAAAATATTAATTTTGGAGATTAATGATGGGATGTTTTCCTCTTTGAGTTTTAAAAGAAATCTTATTTCTAGTTTACAAGACTAGTATTTTTTTTTAAATTATTAAAACTAATGTTAATTTTTATTAGGATTTTTAGGTTTATATATTTTATAGGACTATTGTCTTTTTGTTTAAAACGTCAGCATTTGTTATTAATGCTTTTGAGTCTTGAGTTTGTTGTAATTTCTTTATATTTTTGTTTATTTATTTATGTTGGGTATTTTGATAATGAGTATTATTTTTTACTAGTTTTTTTGACAATAAGAGTTTGTGAAGGGTCATTAGGTTTATCATTGTTGGTATTAATGATGCGTTCATTTGGAAATGATTTTATTCAATCGTTTAATTTACTATGATAAAGTTTTTGTTGGCAATGGTTTTTTTAGCTCCATTAATATTTAAAAAAAAAAGATTTTGACTTTATCAATGTATTAGATTTTTTATTACTTTTATGTTTATAAGACAATTTAGGTTTGGAAGTGAGTATATAAATATTAGATATTTTTGAGGAGTTGATTTATTATCTTTTATTATGATTATATTGAGATTATGAGTATGTTCGTTGATAATTATTGCTAGGGAGGGATTATTTAAGTCAGATTATTATTATAATTTATTTTTATTTGTAATATTAATTTTGTTGATTTCTTTATATTGTACTTTTTCTTCAATGAATTTGTTTGTGTTTTATTTGTTTTTTGAGATAAGATTAATTCCTACATTATTATTAATTATTGGTTGAGGATATCAACCTGAGCGTATTCAAGCTGGAATTTATTTATTGTTTTATACTTTAATAGCTTCCTTGCCTATAATGATTTCAATTTTTTATTATTATAGAATAAGAAATTCTTTAGATTATTATTTTTTTTTTATCAGGGTTGATTATTTTATGTTTTATTTGTGTATAAGTCTTGTATTTTTTGTTAAAATGCCTATGTATTTTGTTCATTTGTGACTACCAAAGGCTCATGTTGAGGCACCTGTTTCTGGTTCGATGATTTTAGCAGGAGTTATATTGAAATTAGGAGGGTATGGGTTTATACGTTTAATAAGAGTTTTTATATCAGTTTCTTTAAGAGTAAATTTTATTTATGTGTCAATTAGGTTGGTAGGTGGAGCCTATGTTTCATTGATTTGTATTCGTCAAAGAGATATTAAGTCTTTAATTGCATATTCTTCTGTAGCTCATATAGGTTTGGTTTTGGGAGGTATTATGACTTTAAATTATTGGGGGTTAAGAGGTTCATTAGCAATAATAGTTGCTCATGGGCTGTGTTCGTCAGGTTTGTTTTGTTTAGCAAATATTTCTTATGAGCGTTTAGGGAGGCGAAGATTTTATTTAAATAAGGGTTTAATTAATTTAATGCCAAGAATATCTTTATGATGATTTCTTTTGAGATCTTCTAATATGGCTGCTCCTCCTTCACTTAATTTAGTTGGTGAGATTATTTTGATTAACAGATTAGTTTCTTGAAGGTTATGATGTATGATTTTTTTGTCTATTATTTCTTTTTTTAGAGCAGTATATTCTCTTTATTTRTATTCCTATAGTCAGCATGGAAAGATTTTTAGGTTGAGATATTCTTTTTGTTTAGGAAGAGTTCGTGAATATTTATTATTGTTTATGCATTGATTTCCTTTAAATTTACTAGTTATTAAGGGTGAATATTTTATTTTATGGATTTATTTAAATAGTTTAATAGAAAATATTGATTTGTGGGGTCAAAGATACAGAGTTGTTTTAAATAGTGATTATTTGTTTAGTATATTTTTTAAGGTTTTTATTTTTTAGTATTATTTTATTTGTTTTGGCTTTGATATTTATGGTTCAAGAGTATAGGTTGATTATTGAGATTGAGATGTTTAGTTTAAATACTTCAAGAATTATTATAACTTTATTGTTTGATTGAATGTCTTTATTATTTTCTAGATTTGTTTTGTTTATTTCTTCTATAGTTATTTATTATAGAATGGATTATATGAGAGGTGATTTAAGAATGAATCGTTTTATTATATTAGTTGTTATATTTGTTTTTTCAATACTTTTGTTAATTATTAGGCCTAATTTGATTAGAATTTTATTGGGATGGGATGGTTTAGGTTTAGTTTCTTATTGTTTGGTAATTTACTATCAAAATGTAAAGTCCTTTAATGCTGGAATGTTGACTGCTTTGACTAATCGTTTGGGGGATGTGGCTTTTTTAATAAGAATTGCATGAATAATAAATTATGGAAGGTGAAATTATATCTTTTATTTAGATGTAATGAAAAGAAGGGTTGAAATAGAAATTATTTCATTATTAATGTTTATTGCTGCAATTACTAAAAGAGCTCAAATTCCATTTTCTTCTTGGCTTCCTGCTGCTATAGCAGCTCCTACTCCAGTTTCATCACTTGTTCATTCTTCTACTTTAGTTACAGCGGGTGTTTATTTGCTGATTCGTTTTAATCTGTCTATGGGGGAGGGTTTAATAATAATTTTATTGTTTGTTTCTAGATTGACTATGTTTATGGCTGGCTTGGGAGCGAGATTTGAAAATGATTTAAAGAAGGTGATTGCTTTATCTACTTTAAGGCAATTAGGCTTGATGTTAAGAATTTTATCTTTGGGTGGGTATGTTTTAGCTTTTTATCATCTTTTAGTACATGCTTTGTTTAAAGCATTGTTATTTATGTGTGCAGGATGTATAATTCATAATTTAGGGGGTTGTCAAGATGTCCGTTTTATAGGAGGTATTGTGAAACGTATACCTTTGACGTGTACTATTTTTATTGTTTGTAATGTGTCTTTATGTGGTTTACCTTTTATATCAGGATTTTATTCAAAGGATTTAATTTTGGAGGTAGTTTCTATGGGAATTTTGAATTTGTATATTTATTTAATTTATTTTATTTCTACGGGATTGACAGTAGCTTATACAGTTCGTTTAATTTATTATGTATTGATAGGAGAATTTAATTATTTTAGTTATCATATGATTAGGGATATGGGTTGAGTAATATTAAAGGGAATAATAGGAATTGTTATATTTGTAGTGTTTATGGGAAGATTATTAAGATGGGTTATGATTTCTAGACCTTATTTTATTTGTCTTCCTTTTATTATGAAGGTAATAACAGTAATAGTAGTTTTAATAGGGGTTTGGTTTGGTTATGAATTTTCTCAGTTGACTTATGAATATATGGTTAAATCTATAAGAGTTTATAAGAGTTCATTATTTTTAGGTAGAATATGAAATATAGTTTATATTTCGACTTTTGGGGTTAATTATTATCCTTTAAAGATGGGGGGTAGAATTTATTATAGATTGGATCAAGGATGATCAGAATTTTTTGGTGCTCAAAATATTTATATAAATATTTCTATTTGTTCAAGGGTTTTTCAGATTTTTCATAAGAATAACTTAAAGATTTTTTTAGTTTTAATGGTTATGTGATTGATTGTATTAATGGTTATATTTTACTTGAATAGCTTATTAGAGCATAATATTGAAGATATTAAGGAAATTTTGAATTTTTAAGTATTTATAAGATAAGATCTAATTTTACAATGAAAATGTAGGGTTTTTATTAAACTATATAAATAGAAATATTAATGGTTAACCACTATAAATTAAGTTAGAAGCTTAATTGTGTTATATTTCTTTAATTGGGAAGTGTTCCATTTTTACCATTAACAGTGGTAGACCTCTTTTTGGTTTCAATTAATAAATAAGGATGATTACATCAAAATTTTAGGTCGAAACTAAATACAAATTTTGTTTCTTATTTAAGATAAATTGATTTCAATACTTTTTAAATGCAAATTAAATGTTATAATTAACTATTATCCTAGGATGCTCATTCTAACGCTCCTTGGTTTCATTCGTGGTATAACCCAATTAGGAGAATAGAAATGAAAAATAAGGTGATGAGAATAAATTCTTTAATTTTTGAGGATTTTATAATTAGGATTAAGGGAATTAATAAAGCAATTTCTACATCAAAAATAAGGAAAATTACAGCAATAAGGAAAAATTGGAGGCTAAAAGGAATACGAGATGATGTTTTTGGGTCAAATCCACATTCAAACGGGGAAATTTTTTCCCGGTCTAGAAAAGTTTTTTTTGAAATTAATGAGGTGATTCTTATTACTAAGATTCTTAAAATAAGGCAGAGTGTTAAGGCTTCTGAAAGGAGAAGGATTATTTGTACTAAGATTAGATTTTTTGATTGGAAGTCAAATATAATATTTATATTATACAAATATCTACCTCATCAGTAGATAGAAATATAAAGGAAGAGTCAGACTACATCAACAAAGTGTCAGTATCAAGCTGCTGCTTCAAATCCGAAGTGATGGATAGATGAGAAGTGATTGTTAATATGACGGATTAGACATGTAAGTAAAAATGTTGTTCCAATAATGACGTGAATTCCATGGAATCCAGTGGCTATAAAGAATGATGATCCATAAACTGCATCAGAAATAGTAAATGGAGCTTCTAAGTATTCGTATGCTTGAAGAAGAGTAAAATAGATACCAAGGATTACTGTTAAAATTAATCCTTGAGTGGCTTGATTGAAATTATTTTCAATGAGTCTATGATGAGCCCAGGTTACTGTAAGTCCAGATGTTAATAGAATTAGAGTATTAAGGAGAGGAATTTGGATAGGATTAAAGGGAATAATTCCTTTGGGAGGTCAGTTTATGCCAATTTCAATGGAGGGTGATAATCTTCTGTGAAAAAATCCTCAGAAGAACGAAATAAAGAATAAGATTTCAGATGTAATAAAAAGAATTATTCCTCATCGGAGGCCTATTGTTACAGTATAGGTATGAAGTCCTTGAAAAGTTCCTTCTCGTGTAATGTCTCGTCATCATTGAATTATTACTAATCTTAGAATCAAGAATCCTATAAGAAGAAGATTAGGATCTAGTAAGTGGAATCATTTAATGATTCCTGTTATAGAAATTATGGCGGCAAGGGCTCCGATAATAGGTCAAGGTCTAACGTCTACAAGATGGAATGGATGATTTTTTGTTGTCATTAATTAACTTCTCTTGAGTATAGGGTTCTTAAAATAGCGAATACGTAGGATTGGATTATTGCTACAGCTGATTCTAGAATTAGAAGAAGGATTTGAGTAATTAGGAGGATAATTAAAAGGGAGTACGAAAGTGATGGTCCTGTATTTCCTAGAAGTGTTATAAGTAAGTGTCCAGCAATTATATTGGCTGCTAATCGGACAGCTAAAGTTCCTGGTCGAATAATGTTTCTAATTGTTTCAATACATACTATAAAAGGTATAAGGATTGGAGGTGTTCCTTGGGGAACTAAATGAGCAAGTATATGAGTTGTGTTGTTAATTCAGCCGAAAATTATGAATCTTAATCATAATGGTAAGGAAAGAGATAAGGTAAGAACTAGTTGTCTAGTTCTTGTAAAAATATAGGGAAATAGTCCAAGAAAGTTATTGAAAATAATAAGGGTAAATAAGGAGATGAACAGAAATGATCTTCCTCAAGATTTTTTTCCTTGGAGGGTTTTAAATTCTTTATGGAGAATATAAGTGATTTTTGTTCAGATAATTCTGAATCGTGAAGGAATTAGTCAAAAAGAGTAGGGAATAAAAAGGATTCCTAAGAAAGTTCTTAATCAATTTAGAGGAAATAGAAGGGAAGAAGATGGGTCAAATGTTGAGAATAAATTAGTTATCATTTTCAATTGATTAAGGATTTAGTTTTTTTTGTTTCTGAGGTTTTAGGTGAATAAGTAAAAGAAAAGTAATTAATTGAGTTAAAAATTAAAAGGGTTACGATAAATATAATTATTAATATAGTTCAACTTATTGGGGCTATTTGAGGTATAGAAAACTACTGTGAAGTAATTTTAACTTGACAAGTTAATGTTATGATTTAACTAAGTTTTCTTCATTAGAAGTAGGTGCTAATTTACTATGAAGTGGTTTAAGAGACCATTACTTGCTTTCAGTCATCTAATGAGATTTCTCTTATTGAAGAGACTCATTTAATAAAAAAGTTAGGGGAAATTCTTTCGATTACGATGGGTATGAATCTATGATTTGCTCCACAGATTTCAGAGCATTGTCCAAATAAGAGTCCTGTTCGATTAATAAGAAATCTAATTTGATTGAGTCGACCAGGAGTAGCATCAATTTTAACACTAAGTGAGGGAACTGTTCATGAATGAAGAACGTCTGCAGCTGTAACTATTATTCGAATTTGTGAGTTAAAAGGAATTACTAGACGATTGTCAACATCAAGAAGTCGGAATCCTGATAATTTCAGATCTGAAGTTGGGATTATATATGAATCGAATTCAATTCTTTTGAAATCTGTATATTCGTAGGATCAATATCATTGGTGGCCAATTGATTTAATAGAGATTAAAGGATTATTAATTTCGTCTAAAAGGTAAAGTAGACGAAGGGAAGGAAGTGCAATAAAAATTAGGGTAATGGCTGGGAGAATAGTTCAAATTACTTCAATAGTTTGTCCTTCTAATAGGAATCGGTAATTATATTTGTTTACGAATAATCTTGTTATTAGATATCCTACGAGGATAGTAATTATTAAAAGAATTATTAGAGTATGGTCATGGAAAAATGAAAGTTGTTCTATTAAAGGTGATGCTCTGTCTTGAAGAAGAATTATTTTTCATGTAGCTATTTCTAAAAAAAGTAACCTTTATATATGGAGCTTAAATCCATTGCACTATTCTGCCATATTAGAAATATGAAAGTATAGGTAATTCAGAATATCTATGTTCGGCTGGAGGTAAAGATTGAAGTCATTCAATTGAGGTTGATAGACTTAAGGGAGAAAGTCTTTTTCGGTGGGATCTTAAAGCTTCTCATAGAATAAATAAGAATAGAATAATTCTAACAAGAGAAATTAATGATCCGATTGAGGAAATAATATTTCATGTAGTATAAGCATCTGGATAATCTGAGTATCGTCGAGGCATACCTCTCAAACCTAGAAAGTGTTGAGGAAAGAAAGTTATATTTACGCCGATGAACATTACTAAGAATTGGATTTTAAGGAATTTATTGTTAAGAGTTAACCCAGTAAAAAGTGGGAATCAATGAACAAAGCCTGCTATAATAGCAAATACGGCTCCTATAGATAGAACATAATGGAAATGAGCTACTACATAGTAAGTATCATGAAGAATAATGTCAATAGATGAGTTTGCCAGGATTACTCCTGTTAGTCCTCCTACTGTAAATAAGAATACAAAACCAAGGGCTCAGAGAATTGAAGGTGAATAATTAATTTGTGTTCCGTGAAGGGTGGCTAGTCACCTAAAGATTTTAATTCCTGTTGGGACAGCAATAATTATTGTAGCTGAAGTAAAATAGGCTCGTGTATCAACATCTATTCCTACAGTAAATATGTGATGAGCTCAAACAATAAATCCTAGAAGTCCAATAGCTATTATTGCGTAAATTATTCCTAGGGTTCCAAATGTTTCCTTTTTCCTTCTTTCTTGACAAATGATATGAGAGATTATTCCGAAACCAGGGAGAATTAAAATATATACTTCAGGATGTCCAAAGAATCAGAATAAGTGTTGGTATAAAATTGGGTCCCCTCCTCCAGCAGGGTCGAAAAAGGTTGTGTTTAAGTTTCGATCAGTAAGTAGTATAGTAATAGCTCCTGCTAAGACAGGGAGGGATAAAAGAAGGAGAATAGCAGTTAATACTACGGCTCAGACAAATAGAGGTATTCGGTCAAATGTAATTCCAGATGAGCGTATATTAATTACTGTAGTAATAAAGTTTACAGCTCCTAAGATTGATGAGATTCCGGCTAAGTGAAGTCTAAAAATAGCTAAGTCAACTGATGCTCCAGCGTGTGCAATATTAGAAGAAAGAGGGGGATAAACAGTTCAACCTGTACCGGCTCCTCTTTCTACTATTCTTCTTATTAGTAATAGGGTTAGAGAAGGAGGGAGGAGTCAAAATCTTATATTATTTATTCGAGGGAATGCTATGTCTGGTGCTCCCAATATTAAAGGTACTAGTCAATTTCCAAATCCTCCAATAAGAATTGGTATAACTATGAAGAAGATTATGATGAAGGCGTGAGCCGTAACAATAACGTTATAGATTTGATCATCTCCAATTAAAGATCCTGGGTTACCTAATTCAGTTCGAATAAGAAGACTTAAAGAAGTTCCTACTATCCCTGATCATCTTCCTAGCAGGAAATAGAGTGTGCCGATATCTTTATGATTTGTTGAGAAAAGTCATTTGTTTAGTAATATGGCCGAATTAAGGTGATAAACTGTAAATTTATTTATGAATTGATATTCTTTTACTAGCTTTATATTCATTAATGATACAAGATTGCAAATCTTGAGGTGGAATAATCCTAAGGCTTAAAGTCTTCTTTATTTATAGCTTTGAAGGCTATTGGTTTAATTTAACCTAAATCCTTATTATGAATAGTTAAATAAAATGGTTATAAAAATTAGACCAGAGATAGTGAGAAAGTTTGAGGAGGTAATAAAAAAATTATTTTTTATATTATCTAAATTATGAATAATTAAAGAGGTTGATAAAATTGTTCTTGAGTATATTACTTGTAAGTAGAAATACAATGTTAATAAAGTTAAGATGATTATTAAGGCTGTAACTATAAACATGTTTTTTTCTGTAAGAGCTTGAATTGTTAATCATTTAGGGAAGAATCCTAGAAGAGGTGGTAATCCACCTAGGGATAAGAAGTTTAGTATGAAAAATAGTTTTAATGAGGAGTTTTTTGTTGAAGTTAAAATAAGTTGCTTAAGGTAGAAGATATTTAGAATTTTAAACATTAGGACAATGTTAATAGAAATGATTGAATAGATGGTGAAGTAAAATATTCAAATTGCTTCAGATATTAAGGATGAAGCAATTATTCATCCAATATGATTAATTGATGAATAAGCTATAATTTTTCGTAGACTTAATTGATTTTGTCCTATAATTCCTCTGATTAGTATACACGAGATAATGATGAAAGAGATAAATAGAAGGTTTTTATTGATATAGATGAAAAGGATTATAGGGGCAATTTTTTGTCATGTTAATAAAATTAATCCTCTTGGTCATGATAATCCTTCTATAACTTCAGGAAATCAGAAGTGGAAAGGAGCTGCTCCTATTTTTAGGAGTAAGGAAGTTTTAAGAACAGTGATTAGAGGGGATTTTAGTTCAATTAAGTACATAGAAATTATTGAAAGAGAAATGATTGAGAATAGAAGGACTGTAGAAGCAATGGCTTGGGTAATAAAATATTTAAGGGCTGCTTCAGAAGTAAAGATATTATTTTTTTTAATAATTAATGGAATAAATGAAAGAAGGTTAATTTCAAGACCTATTCATATTCCTACTCAAGAGTAGGATCTTATAGCAATTGAGGTTCCGATAATAAGTGATCTTGAAAATATAATTTTATTTAAATGTTGTATTAAATAGAAAAGGTTAGTCCTTTATTGATGAGGTATGAGCCCATTAGCTTAATTAGCTTATCTATTTTGTAGTAAAGTATAAGATGTACAGGAGCTTTTGATGTTTCAAGGTAGAGTTTGATTCTCTAGACTATAAGTTTATTTAAAACTACGATTTAATAATAGTTTTTTTTAATAAACGTTATGTATTATTAACAAGTAAATTTTTTAAGAGTGGAAATAAGTTTGTATAAATTTTTTAGTATGAAATTAAGTTTAAGGTTTTGAGATGTAAAAAAAATGTTTTATTAGGATTGGGTGGTTAATAAACTAATAGGTGAGAGAGAATTATATTTTATAAGGTGAGTAAAATATAATAAGTGAATGGGTTTATTGTTTAATGGAATTTAGGAGTTTAGAAGTTAGATTTTGGAATGAATAGACTAGTGAAGACACATTGTGTATAATTTATTCTATCAAAATAATCCTTTAATCAGGCACTTCACTTATAGGATGTTTGTTGGACGTATTATTAAATTAATCAATAATTGAAAAATTTGTTAATAATTAAT